TTTCAAAGCCCTGCGAGCTCTACGTCTGGAAGATCTGCGAATTCCTACTTCTTATTCCAAAACTTTCCAAGGTCCGCCTCATGGCATCCAAGTTGAAAGAGATAAATTGAACAAGTATGGTCGTCCCCTATTGGGATGTACTATTAAACCAAAATTGGGATTATCCGCAAAAAACTACGGTAGAGCGGTTTATGAATGTCTACGGGGTGGACTTGATTTTACTAAGGATGATGAAAACGTAAATTCACAACCATTTATGCGTTGGAGAGATCGTTTCTTATTTTGTGCCGAAGCACTCTTTAAAGCGCAAGCCGAAACGGGTGAAATTAAAGGACATTACTTGAATGCAACTGCGGGTACATGTGAAGAAATGATCAAAAGAGCGGTATTTGCCAGAGAATTGGGAGTTCCTATCGTAATGCATGACTACTTAACTGGGGGGTTCACCGCAAATACTAGCCTGGCTCATTATTGCCGCGACAATGGTCTACTTCTTCACATCCATCGCGCAATGCATGCAGTTATTGATAGACAGAAAAATCATGGTATGCATTTTCGTGTACTAGCTAAAGCATTACGTATGTCTGGCGGAGATCATATTCACGCTGGTACAGTAGTGGGTAAACTGGAAGGGGAACGTGAGCTGACTTTGGGTTTTGTTGATTTGTTACGTGATGATTTTATTGAAAAAGATCGAAGTCGTGGTATTTTTTTCACTCAAGACTGGGTCTCTATGCCAGGTGTTCTGCCCGTGGCTTCAGGGGGTATTCATGTTTGGCATATGCCTGCCCTAACCGAAATCTTTGGGGATGATTCCGTACTACAGTTTGGTGGAGGAACTTTAGGGCACCCTTGGGGAAATGCACCCGGTGCAGTAGCTAATCGGGTGTCTTTAGAAGCATGTGTACAAGCTCGTAATGAGGGACGTGATCTTGCTCGTGAAGGTAATGATATTATTCGTGAAGCTGCCAAATGGAGTCCTGAGCTAGCCGCTGCTTGTGAAATATGGAAAGAGATCAAATTCGAGTTCGAACCAGTGGATACGCCAGATTTAGATGAAAAATAAGCGCGTATAATTTAGCAATTCCTGTTTGTTCTCCTAATTGATTGCAATGAAACTTGGCCCAATCTTTCTTTTTTTGAGGAAAAGAAAGATTGGGCCGAATAAAAAGAAAGACATCTTATACTAATCCTATAATACTATGAACTATGAGGGTCTTTGTGTATTTGCATATATCTTTTATATGTACAGACCTTACGATAGATATACAATACGATATACAAGTATATACAAAATATAAACAAAAATATAAACATAAGAAGATAAGATCGAAGGAAGACTAAACAACTTATCTATTCTATTCTTTATTGTTGGATCCATAGGCTGAATTATGGATCCTTGGGATTGGATTGGTGGATCATTTTATATTCCTTAGTTTCAGGCCATAGATCAAGCCAAGGGAAGGATCCCTTCTACCCCTATCCTGTATATTGTCTTTTTCGTTCCCTGTTGTAATAGAAACTCATTTTCTTATTTGACTATATGACACGAGATTCTACGAGACGAGAATTCATTTTGAATTTATGGGAAGAAACAACTATGTATCTTTTTGATGAGAATTGAGAGTTTTACATGAGAGAAACCTGTCTTTATATATCTTTTTTTGAGGAAAAGATTCTATCATAATATTGAAATGATTCACCAGATTCCTCAAAAGGAGATCTTTTCAAGACTCGCTCGTTTTTCATTAACAATCTTAATGATTGGATCATAATCATATGCTTCATTTGAATTCTGATGAGAAAGAAAAAGAAAGAAAAAAGAAATAGTAAAATGATTTTTTATTCATCGAATGACTATTCATCTATTAGTATTAGGTTTTCATAAAATAGGGGGCGGAAAGAATCTATGGAAAAATGTTGGTTCAATTCGATGTTGTCTAACAAGAAGTTAGAACATAGGTGTGGACTAAGTAAATCAATGGATAGTCTTGATGCTCTTGGACATACCAGTGGAAGTGAAGAAACTATTCTAAATGATGCGGAGAAAAAGATTACTAGTTGGCACAGTTCTAGTTTCAGTAATATTAATTATCTAAATTATTTATTTGATAGCAGGAATTTTTGGAGTTTGATCTCTGATCATACTTTTTTAGTTAGAAATAGTAATGGTGACACTTATTCTGTATATTTTGATATTGAAAATCAGATTTTTGATATTGACAATGCTAGTTCTTCTTTGAGTGAACTAGAGATTCTTTTTCCTAGTTATTTGAATAGTGGATCTAATAGTAGTAATTACTACTATTATTATTCCATGTATGATACTCAATCTAATTGGAATAATCACATTAATAGTTGCATTGATAGTTATCTTCGTTTTGAAATCAGTCTTAAGAGTGACATTTACAGTGGTATCGACAGTTACATTTCTAGTTTCATTTGTACGGAAAGTCTAAGTAGTATTGAAAGTGGAAATTCTAGTATCAAAACTAGTAGCAGTTATTTCAATATAAGAGAAAGATCTAATGATTTCGATATAAATACAAAATACAAGCAGTTATGGGTTCAATGTGAGAATTGTTATGGATTAAATTATAAAAAATTTTTTAGTTCAAAAATGAATATTTGTGAACACTGCGGATATCATTTGAAAATGAGTAGTTCAGATAGAATTGAACTCTTTATTGATCCTGGCACTTGGGAGCCTATGGATGAAGATATGGTCTCTACGGACCCCATTGAATTTCATTCAGAGGAGGAACCTTATATAGATCGCATCTCTTTTTATCAAAGAAAAACGGGTTTAACTGAAGCTGTTCAAACGGGCGTAGGTCAATTAAATAGTATTCCCATAGCAATTGGAGTTATGGATTTTCAGTTTATGGGAGGTAGTATGGGATCTGTAGTAGGTGAGAAAATCACCCGTTTGATCGAGTATGCTACTAATCGATCTCTACCTGTCATTATTGTGTGTGCTTCTGGAGGAGCACGCATGCAAGAAGGGAGTTTGAGCTTGATGCAAATGGCTAAAATATCTTCTGCTTCATATGATTATCAATCAAAGAAAAAGTTATTCTATGTATCAATCCTTACATCTCCTACAACTGGCGGAGTTACAGCAAGTTTTGGTATGTTGGGAGATATCATTATTGCTGAACCTAATGCCTACATTGCTTTTGCGGGTAAAAGAGTAATTGAACAAACATTGAAAAAGACAGTACCCGACGGTTCACAAGCGGCTGAGTATTTATTCCATAAGGGCTTATTCGACCCAATTGTACCACGTAATCCTTTAAAAGGTGTTCTGAATGAGTTATTTCAGCTACATGGTTTCCTTCCCTTGAATAAAGATTAAAAAAAGATTTTAAAAAAGATTGAAATTCTTCATTTTCAAATGGAAGTATAGCACTAGCTTCAGTTATTTTTCTTTGTAGCGAATAAGCATTTAGTTCATTCTAATGAAAAAAAACAAAACTAAGAAGATGGTGTTTTCTTTGGGTACATCAGTTATAAGTGTAGTAAGAGTCAAAAGTTTTGGATAATGACTTTTCGCCCCGGATCCTTTTTTTATTCTACCTCTCTTCCTGATTAGGAATAAGCATCCCTCTATCGACAAGATAAAAAAGAATTTCTTTCTCCTTCCGAGAAATCCGGGAAAGAAAAAGAAAATATGAAATAAAAAGAAAGAAGAAATCTCAAATCAAATAAAGAAAATAGAAATATTCAAATAACAAATAAGAAGAATATAGAAGTTCTTTCTATTTAGCGAGAACCCCCATTTTTCACTAGGAATCCCTTTTTGTTGAATAAGATTGGTTAAAGTCGGGAACTCATAAGAAACTCTTTTCTATCTTTCCTTTCAAAACAAAAATGGTGTTTTGAAAGGAAAGATAGAAAGACGATGAAGATAAGGATGGGAGAAGAAGAATCCAATTTCTGAAAGCGGATTCTCCTACATATTCGTGTAGAAAGAGGAATAGGTACACTTCATTTAGTTCTACATTCGTTATTTATTCTTAAATACTTCATATTAAGATTATCTTAATATTCTTTCTAATAGATAGACTTATCATAAGATATCTTTATAATTATAATTTAGAATTATAATAGGTACAAATATGAAATCGAGGTACCCATTCTATGATAGATTTGAACTTTCCCTCTATTTTTGTTCCTTTAGTGGGCCTAGTCTTTCCGGCAATCGCAATGGCTTCTTTATCTCTTTATGTCCAAAGAAATAAGATTGTTTAAATACGATGGGACCAAATCTCATCAATTTCTTTCAACACTGGATCATCATACAGATACTCTTTTCATGTAATATGGTAGGATATATGATATGTGGTCTTTCCGAAAACAAATAGTTGTTTTGTTATGTATGCCGATGCATAATATACGCATTAATGCGTGTATATGCGATTATAGCTTAATCAATTAAATGATTAAATTCAAAATGATCATCAGCAAATCTTTTTTGAAAGATATTTGAAATAGAAACTCAATGTATCTAACCAATTATTCCTAAAGGTTCCCGTCGGAATGCTGCTAGTTGATGAAAGTTACTTCGGGATCAAGCAAGAAAAATAGAGTCAAATCCATTTGAGTTATTCTCTCAATTCCAATCGAATGCAACTGGATCTAGTATAGTATGAACTGGCGATCAGAACATATATGGATAGAACTTATAACGGGGTCTCGAAAAACAAGTAATTTTTGCTGGGCCTGTATCCTTTTTTTAGGTTCACTAGGATTCTTAGTGGTTGGAACTTCCAGTTATCTTGGTAAAAATCTGATATCCGTATTTCCGTCTCAGCAAATTCTTTTTTTCCCACAAGGGATCGTGATGTCTTTCTATGGGATCGCAGGTCTATTCATTAGTTCTTATTTGTGGTGCACAATTTCATGGAATGTAGGTAGTGGTTATGACCGATTTGATAGAAAAGAAGGGATAATGTCCCTTTTTCGTTGGGGATTTCCTGGAAGAAATCGTCGTATCTTCCTTCGTTTCTTTCTGAAAGATATCCAATCAATCAGAATGGAGGTGAGGGAGGGTCTTTTTCCTCGCCGTGTCCTTTATATGGAAATCAGGGGCCAAGGAGCCATTCCCTTGACCCGTACTGATGAGAATTTGACTCCACGAGAAATTGAACAAAAAGCTGCCGAATTGGCCTATTTCTTGCGCGTACCCATTGAAGTATTTTGAAATGAACTGAAGAAGAAATCTCAGCATGAGAGAAGGAACTTAATACATCTCAAAAGCAGGAGGGCGTATATGGACTAAGAAAATATAATAGAACTAATGAAATAAAATAGATTAAGGAGAATAGAAACTATTTGTACACAAAAACTATTTTGTATACACATGGCGTCCAGCTTCATTCTTTATACTAGTAAAAATAAAAAGAAAAGAGTCTAATAAGTATAGATTCATCAAATATCCTAACATTTCTTTTCTTTTCGTAAAACAGAATTCCTCTTTTTAGGCCTTTGAATTGATACCCTATCCCCGCGCTGCGGTTAGACAGTGAAATATTTCGAAATAGAAATAAAAGAATTAAAGGATCCGGTAGGTTTCGTCTTTAAATCCAAATTATATTCGTTAGTTCAAATGGGTTTTCGAGTCTTGAAGAAATGAAGAGGAAATCGGTTACAATTTGCCTAATTGAGATCTCTGGAATATGGAAAGAATATTTACTTCTTTTTTTTTCATTCGAAAAGGGCCCTTCTTCTATGTTCTATTCTAGATCCAAAGACTCAATTCTTACACAAAAACAAAAATAGGAAAAGAACCATAGGTTCGATACCTTGTTCTTGTTAGAGTTATAGGCTCTTGTTATATAATTCGTGCTTCATAGAAATCTCAGATAGAATCGACGAATGAAACAGGTTCATTAACAATTCACATCACGGATACAGAATGAAAAAAAAGAAAGCATTGGCTTCCCTCCCATATCTTGTGTCTATACTCTTTTTGCCCTGGTGGGTTTCTCTCTCATTTAAGAAATGTCTAGAAACTTGGGTCCTTAATTGGTGGAATACCAGGCAATCCGAAATCCTTTTGAATGATATTCAAGAGAAAAATGTTCTAGAAAGATTTATGGAATTAGAAGAACTATTCCTGTTGGACGAGATGATAAAGGAGTACTCGGAGACACATATGCAAAGGCTTCGTATAGGAATGCACAAGGAAACAATACAATTGGTCCAAAGACACAATGAATCTCATTTCCATATCATTTTGCATTTCTCTACAAATCTAATCTGTTTCGCTATTCTAAGTGGTTATTTTTTTCTGGGTAATGAAGAACTTTTCATTCTAAATTCTTGGATTCAGGAATTTCTCTATAACTTAAGTGATACAATCAAAGCTTTTTCGATTCTTTTAGTTACTGATTTATGGATCGGATTTCACTCGACCCATGGTTGGGAACTAATGATTGGTTCGATCTACAACGATTTTGGATTGGCTCAGAATGATCAGATTATATCTGGTCTTGTTTCCACTTTTCCAGTGATTCTAGATACAATTGTGAAATATTGGATCTTCCATTTTTTAAATCGTGTATCTCCTTCGCTTGTAGTCATTTATCATTCAATGAATGAATAATTCATTAGATCTTTTGATATCAATCAAATCAGAATCTTTCTTCATGTATAAATAAATCATTTTTCATCTTACTTATTCTTTAGACTTCTACCTTTTCAATTCAAGGTATTCATACTATATTCCACCAGTACAATTCTTTCAGTAAAATCAATACAATGGCAAACTTGTGGATAGGGAATTCTACTAGTTACCTATCAAATTTATTGTAGAAATTCCGGGGATCAATGATTGGACCATGCAAAATAGAAAGACTTTTTCTTGGGTAAAAGAACAGATGACTCGATCCATTTATGTATCGATCATGATATATGCAATAACTCGAGCATCTATTTCAAATGCATATCCCATTTTTGCGCAGCAGGGTTATGAAAATCCACGAGAAGCAACTGGGCGAATTGTATGTGCCAATTGCCATTTAGCTAATAAGCCCGTGGATATTGAAGTTCCGCAAGCTGTGCTTCCTGATACTGTATTTGAAGCAGTTGTTCGAATTCCTTATGATATGCAACTTAAACAAGTTCTTGCTAATGGTAAAAAGGGAGCTTTGAATGTAGGAGCTGTTCTTATTTTACCTGAGGGATTCGAATTAGCCCCCCCCGATCGTATTTCTCCCGAAATGAAAGAAAAGATGGGCAATCTTTCTTTTCAGTGTTATCGTCCTAATAAAAGAAATATTCTTGTGATAGGTCCTGTTCCCGGTCAGAAATATAGTGAAATCGTATTTCCTATTCTTTCCCCCGACCCTGCTACGAAAAAAGACGTTCACTTCTTAAAATATCCCATATATGTAGGTGGGAACAGGGGAAGGGGTCAGATTTATCCTGATGGTAGCAAGAGTAACAATACAGTTTATAATGCTACATCTGCTGGTATAGTAAGCAGAATAGCAC